AGAACAAGGATACATAACATAAAAAAAAGAATAGATAAGATGATATTCGCCCCCCTCCTACATATTTAATTTCTTCTCCTATACAAAAACTCGCAAGACCTACTCCATTGATAATTCCATCAATAACACATTTATCAAAAAAATACGTTAGTTCAGCAAATCTTCTTATACCCAGGATAAAGAGCCTAGTATAGAAAACATCTATATAACCGCGATTATATGACCAGCTGTATACCTTTTTTTTTACTTGATCCAAAAAGTTCTTTTTGGGATTTCCTTTTACAAGGGAGTTTTTAAAATTCAAATTCTGAAAAAAAGAATAAGCGGATCCATAGCATATATATGCTATGAATAGCCCAAAAATAGCTATACTTACAGAAGAAATTGCATTAGTGAGAAATTCATATGAATTTATAGAAGAATTAGAACTTTCTTCGAAAAGGCTTATTGAAGGGGTTAGCCACTTTGATAATATGGTTAACTCCAGTGTTCCATTATCCACTACTCCATTATCGAAATGGATTCCTATGGATCCAATGAACAAAGTAAAAAGAAGTAATATAAGAAGAGGAAATAGCATAGTATTTCCAGTTTCGCGAGGATAGACAAAAGTATTTTTCGATCCAAAGGAAATACTAAAGAATCCTATCCTTTTTCTTGTATTACCAGAAATTGGGGGTATATTTTGTGAAAAAAAAGAAACTCCACTCTTCATTGTTGATAAAACAAAATCTCTATTGACTCCTTTGGGTATGCTTTTTCCCCATAAGGATATTGAATACAACGAACCTTCTTTAGTACTACTGTAATTTTTAAAATGAACACGCAAATACCCATCAAAAGTAAGTAAATATATTCGAAACATATAAAATGCAGTTAATCCTGCAGTAAAAGAAGCTATTATTCCAAAAAAAGGTGAATACAACCAACTATTACTAAGGATTTCATCTTTGGACCAGAAGCAAGCAAGAGGTGGAATACCACAAAGAGAAAGTGTACCCAATAAAAAAGTCGTTCTTGTAATAGGAACATATTTTTTTAAACCACCCATAAGAACCATATTCTGACTTTTATCTGGTGAATATCCAACAAGAGGTTCCATTGAATGAATAACGGATCCGGATCCCAAGAACAATAAAGCTTTCGAATAAGCATGAGTAATCAAATGGAATAAAGCTGCTTGATAAGAACCTATACCTAGAGCTAACATCATATAACCCAATTGAGACATTGTAGAATAGGCTAAGCTTCTTTTAATATCTCTCTGAGCAAGAGCTAAAGTCGCTCCTAAGAAAAGTGTTATTGTACCTACTAAGGAAATGAAACTCATTATCAAAGGTAGGGATATGAAAAGAGGAAGAAGTCGAGCTACAAGAAAAACCCCCGCAGCAACCATAGTTGCTGCGTGTATAAGAGCCGAAATGGGAGTGGGTCCTTCCATAGCATCGGGTAACCATACGTGAAGAGGGAATTGTGCAGATTTTGCAACTGCACCAAGAAATAATAAAAAAGCAAACAAAGTAGGAAGTAATGAATTAATCCCATTATTAGGAATCCAGTTATTAGCTATTTTGAACAAATCCCGAAACTCTAAACTACCTGTTATCCAAAAAAAACCTAAAATTCCTAATAACAAACCAAAATCCCCTACACGATTAGTTACAAAAGCTTTTTGACAAGCACTCGCTGCAATTGGTCGTGTAAACCAAAAGCCTATCAATAAATAGGAACACATTCCCACAAGTTCCCAAAAAAAATAAATTTGGATCAAATTGGAACTAGTAACCAATCCCAACATGGAAGTATTAAAAAAACTTATATAAACGAAAAATCTCAAATATCCCTCATCGTGAGACATATAATCGTCACTATAAATAAGAACCAAGATTCCTACAGTAGTAATTAGTATTAACATAATAGAAGTAAGAGGGTCGATCAAGTATCCAAATTCTAAGGAAAAATCATTATTGATGGTCCAAGACCATAGATATTGATAGATAGAACTCCCTTTTATTTGTTGAATAGACAGGTGAACTGAGAATACCAGAGCTATACTTAAGAGTAAAATACTAGGAAAAGCCCATATGCGACGAAGATTTTTTGTTGCTGTCGGAATAAGAAAAAGGCCCAACCCCATTGACATAATAACTGGAAGTGGGAGAAGAGGGATTACCCAGGCATATTGATATGTATGTTCCATAAGAAAAGAAATAGCAATTTTTAATTGAAATTTATAGTTCTTTTTTTCTATAAAATTGTTTCCGATTCACCAAACCTATTCTTATTTCTTTCTGAATAAATTAAAAAATCAAAATAAGAATAAGAAAAAATACAGGAATTTTGATTTTTTCCAAATTTGTCTCATTGAAATATTCAAAAATGAAGAATGGGTTTAGTTGCTTAAATTCAAAAAGTTAATCAAAGAATTTCGTTATTTAGTTATTAGATAAAAAAAGATATTTATTAAAATAAAAAAAAAGATTGAATCAGTTTACTTTCTATTCCTATTCTTTTTTTTATTTCTTTCTGTTAAAATGAAATAACTCTCTTATTTCGTAACTGATTGATTAAATTTCAACTATATTTTCATTTTATATTTATCGGAAATTCTCTAATATTCTTTACTTCATATAAAATGAAAATCCTAATGACTAGAATTATCTAAGTTTTAGAATATCTTGTTTAAGAGACTTATTTTTTTTTATTTCGACTGGAATTCTATTCTTGAATATCTTCCCAACTTAATTAACTATTTGAATTTTACCTTCGTTTTATCTGCCCATATTATATGAGGGCTTATACCCATTTATATATGGAGTATATTTGATATATAAATTGATTTAAATATAAAACCTTTGTATATAATAGATCTTTGTATATATTGTATATTATTAAAACAAAGTCTAAAATATATACGAAAAATACGCGAAAAACTCTTGTCTTATCCACATTAGACAAAATGAAGTAAAAAATAATTTCAAATTTCATTATCTTTCAGTATCTAAGTATAAATACTAAGAAAAAACAGAAAGAAGGATTGATTTGCGGCAATAGATGTCTTTCACATACAACTAGAAAAAACAAATTCCTCTTTTGAATGGCAGTTCCAAAAAAACGTACTTCGATGTCAAAAAAGCGTATTCGTAAAAATATTTGGAAGAAAAAAACTTATTTTTCCATAGTACAATCTTATTCCTTAGCAAAATCAAGATCATTTTTGAGCGGTAATGAGAATCCAAAACCAAAAGGTTTTTCTGGGTAACAAACAAATAATCAGGGTTTGGAATAATCTGAATTGACCGATCTCAAAGAAATTCCAATTATTTAATATTAATGAATAATTTGGATTAATTAATGAATGTACTTTTATGTGTCGAATTCCGGGGTACAATATTCTTAGAACTAATCCCTCTGTTATTCGGTTTTATAGAACAAAAGTTTTGGTATATTGTGTCCTCAGTATTCTTTTTTCCTATCAAAGAACTTTTGATATTTGATAATAGAATCCTCCTATTTTTTTATGAGGATTCTAGTATCAAAAGTAGAGTATTCTTGCAATAGGATTTAGAATTTCTACCTATCTTATCCAAAATTCACAAATAAATTCGTTTAGGACGGATAAATCGTATTAATAAGAGCATAAAGGCTTTGACTTTAGAAACTTTTCAAAAAAAAAATCTTTGTATTTAATGATTAAATTCTAATTTTCCTAAATTCTATGGATTCTCCCAATCTCGACGATTCGCGAGAAAATAACTATTATTCTTTTAAGTTAACTATTATTTCAAGTTAGCCGCCATGGTGAAATTGGTAGACACGCTGCTCTTAGGAAGCAGTGCTCAAGCATCTCGGTTCGAGTCCGAGTGGCGGCATTCTCGAAAAAGAATACAATAGATTAGAAAATGGATTCAGTTCGAAATTTCCAATTTTGTAATGGGACCTTCTCCTTATGCTATTTGCAACTTTAGAACATATACTAACTCATATCTCTTTCTCAACTATTTCAATTGTGATTACGATTCATTTGATAACCTTATTAGTTCGTGAACTTAGGGGATTACGTGATTCGGCAGAAAAAGGAATGATAGCTATTTTTTTCTCTCTAACAGGATTCTTAGTTTCTCGTTGGGTTTCCTCGGGACATTTTCCATTAAGTAATTTATATGAGTCATTGATCTTCCTTTCATGGGCTCTGTATATTCTTCATACTATTCCTAAGATACAGAACTATAAAAATGATTTAAGCACAATAACTACGCCAAGTACTATTTTAACGCAAGGCTTTGCCACGTCAGGTCTTTTAACTGAAATGCATCAATCTACAATACTGGTACCTGCTCTCCAATCTCAGTGGTTAATGATGCATGTCAGTATGATGTTACTAAGCTATGCAACTCTTTTGTGCGGATCCTTATTATCCGCCGCTCTTCTAATCATTAGATTTCGAAAGAATTTGGATTTTTTTTCTAAAAAGAAAAATAAAAAATTATTTAAAACATTTTTATGTAGTGAGATTGAATATTTCTCTGCAAAAAGAAGTGCCTTAAAAAACACCTCTTTTCCTTCATTTCCAAATTATTACAAATATCAATTAACTGAGCGTTTGGATTCTTGGAGTTATCGTGTTATTAGTCTAGGGTTTACCCTTTTAACCATAGGCATTCTTTGTGGAGCAGTATGGGCTAATGAGGCGTGGGGATCCTATTGGAATTGGGATCCTAAGGAAACTTGGGCATTTATTACTTGGACCATATTTGCAATTTATTTACATAGTAGAACAAATGCAAATTGGAAGGGTACGAATTCTGCGTTTGTAGCTTCGATAGGATTTCTTATAATTTGGATCTGCTATTTTGGTATCAATCTTTTAGGAATAGGTTTACATAGTTATGGTTCATTTACACTACCATCTAAATGATTACATAACATAAAACATTCATAAAATGAAGGTTTTTCCCATTTTTTTTGATTTGGGAACCCCTTTGAAAAGACGTTCAAAGGGGTTCTCAAAAATGGGAAATAGATCTAATTATACTTTTTCACTTTTTTAGAATTTTTTGGTTTTTCCATATAGAGCGGACTAGTTAAAAAAAGAAAATCCTATTTAGGATAATAATTGGATAAGAGAGCCTCTACCCTGTCAACGGATAGCGAGAGAACAAAATCCGGATAAATACCAATTCCTATTACTGGTAAAAAGATACAGATTAAAAGAAAGAGTTCTCTTGGTCCAGAATCCACAAAATTTGCGTTTGGAACATGAAATAACTTGTATCCATAAAACATCTGGCGTAACATAGATAATAAATAAATAGGAGTTAATATCATTCCAATTGCCATTACAAAAGTAATTAGCATTTTTGGCATTAACATAAATTTTGGACTAGTAATTAGTCCGAAAAATACTACTAATTCCGCAACAAAACCGCTCATTCCTGGTAAGGCAAGAGAAGCCATTGAAAAGCTACTAAACATAGTAAACATTTTTGGCATTGGTATAGATATCCCTCCCAGTTCTTCGAGATAAACAAGACGCATTCTATCACAAGTCGTTCCTGCCAAGAAAAATAGTGTAGCACCGATAAATCCATGGGATAATATTTGTAAAATAGCTCCATTTAGTCCAATGTTGGTTATGGAACCGATTCCTATAATTATGAAACCCATGTGAGATACGGAGGAGTAGGCTATTCTTTTTTTGAAATTTCGTTGACCAAGAGAGGTTGAAGCTGCATAGATTATTTGCACCGCTCCTATTATTACCAACCAGGGGGAAAATAGATAATGAGCATGAGGTAACAATTCCATATTGATCCGAATCAATCCGTATGCTCCCATCTTTAATAGGATTCCCGCTAAAAGCATACATGTACTGTAATGTGCCTCCCCGTGGGTATCTGGTAACCACGTATGTAGAGGTATAATTGGCAATTTGACAGCATAAGCAATAAGGAAGCCAAAATAAAGTAGTATTTCCAATGTTGCAGGGTATGATTGATTAATCAATTGTTCCAAGTCTAATCTTGGTTCGTTGGAACCATATAAGCCCATACCCAGAACTCCGATTAAGAAAAAAATGGAACCGCCTGCAGTATACAAAATAAACTTGGTAGCTGAATATAGACGCCTTTTCCCCCCCCACATGGATAAAAGTAAGTAAACAGGAATTAATTCTAACTCCCACATGATAAAAAAAAGTAAAAGGTCTCGTGAAGAAAATAATCCTATTTGACCGCTATACATTGCTAGCATCAGGAAATAGAATAATCGCGAATTCCGGGTAATTGGCCAAGCCGCTAAAGTAGCTAAAGTAGTGATAAATCCTGTCAATAAAATAGATCCTACTGAAAGTCCATCGATTCCCAATCTCCAGTGGAAATCAAAAACATCTATCCATTTATAATCCTCCTTTAATTGCATTAAGGGATCCTCTAATTGGAAATGATAACAGAATGCATACGTCATTAGAAGGAATTCTAATAAACAAATAGATATAGTATACCACCTAACGATTTTGTTTCCTTTATGGGGTAAAAAGAAAATTAATAAACCTGCAAATATCGGCAAAACAACAAGTATTGTTAACCAAGGAAAATAACTCATGATAAAGTAATAAAGACAAGATACGTTTTGACCAGAAAAGCCCATGCTCGATTATTTTGAGCACAGGCTTCTTCGGTAAAGAGGAATCAAACGATTCAAGTGGAGTTTTTTGTAACGTATCAATAAGATAGAGCCATGCTGCGGGTTGTTTCAGGCCCTAAATAAACGCGGACACTTAAAAAATCTGTTGGGCAGGCGGATTCGCATCTCTTACAACCCACACAATCTTCGGTTCTCGGCGCGGAAGCAATTTGCTTGGCTTTACATCCATCCCAAGGTATCATTTCTAATACATCTGTTGGACAAGCTCGTACACATTGAGTGCATCCTATACATGTATCATAAATTTTTACAGAATGTGACATTGGATCTAGAAATTTCCCTTTTCAACATAACAATTTTCGATCTGGTAAAAATGAAATTAGTACTATATTAAGTTATATGTATTGTAGACACCAGACGAAGCAATGGTTTATCCAAACTTTAATAAATAATGCAATATATTTCTTAATCTGTTTGTGAGAAAGCATGAAAAGAGCCAAGAGACTTGAATTTAAGGCTTCAACAGTCATAATTATATGAATTCTACATACTAATTCGAATTAGCTAAAAAATTGGCTACTATCTTTGCAATATAAATTATTGCAATTTGAATATTGCAATATCAATGAATTGCAAAAATGCAAAATTCAATAAGTAAAAAAGAATACTATGAAATAACCTACTTCAAAAAAGGGTATTCTCAAATAAAAATAAGAAAAGAAGACTCGAATTTTATTAATCTTAATGTTCCATATTATTATATATGCGCCTTTGTTTAGAGAAATCTATGTCTAATTATTCAAAAAATTCGATTGATTGATACGAGTTGATTTCCTGTTACGATGGATGGAAGAAAGAATTGATAGTCCAATAGCGGCTTCAGCCGCCGCAAGGGCTATAACAAAAATTGCGAAAATGTCTCCTTTTAATTGGCGACTATCAAATAGGGCAGAAAATGTTACGAGATTTAGATTAATTGAATTCAGTATAAGTTCAAGACATATTAGAGCTCTAACCATGTTTCGGCTTGTAATCAATCCATAGATACCAATCGAAAATAAATAGACACTCAAAAAAAGTACATGCTCAAACATCATTAACCAACTCCTTATCAATCTCGATTCATTTCAATATGAGGACAAGAATTGAACCGATTCAATTAATTAGAATAGAACAATTACGCAACAAAAGAGAAAATAAAGTATTTGTTGTGTTGACAGTAGATGGATTTTACTAAATCAAAATTGTTTTATTCTTTAGTTTTTTTTTTAGATTTGAAAATTCTAAGAATTTCTTATTGTCGAGCCATAGTAATTGCCCCTATTAAAGAAACTAGAAGAATTAGGGAAATGAGTTCAAAGGGAAGATAAAAATCGGTTGCTAAATGAATCCCAATTTGTTGAACATTATTTATGAGACCCTGTTCTACTATTTGGTTTGATCTTGTAGTCCAAAGAATTCCATACCACGAGGTATCTGGGATAGTAGTCATTAGTGAAAAAGGAATAGTTATAGAAACGAGTGAAGTAAACCCATCCCCAATAGTCCAATAATTCTTATCTTTAGACCATTCTGCGCCATTTACAAACATTACAGCAAATATGATCAAGACATTTATGGCTCCCACATAAATAAGAAGTTGTGCGACAGCTACAAAGTAGGAATTCAATAAAAAATAGAATAAGGATATACAAACAAGAACTAATCCCAGCGAAAAGGCAGAATAAATTGGGTTGGTAAGTAATACTACTCCTAGGCCCCCTAGTAGAAGAACAAATCCCCCAAATAGCACAAGAATCTCATGTATTGGTCCGGGTAAATCCATTATGGATAAGAAGAAATTAATAGTATAAAATTTTTCATGAACTGACTAAAACTAAAAGATTCAAGGAAAGAAAAAGGTATTAGGATATTTATATATAAATTGTATAGTTAGAAATCAAATCACGAAAATCTACTCTCATTTTAAATCATGAATAATTTGTAATAAGTGGTAGTTATTAATTTTTCTTTATAGTTAATAAAAAACTATTGGATTTTTCTAACAAAAAAATCCTAGTACCTAGTAATCAGTAATCGTTCTTGAATTCCAAGATTTTTCTTCGTCTATTTTACTTTGAGGCGAATTCCTAATTGTTTGAATTGTGTAATCCCCCATTATAGAGATTGGTAACCGACTCAAAGCAATTTGATTGTAATTCAATTCATGACGATCATAAGTAGAAAGTTCATATTCTTCAGTCATTGATAAACAGTTTGTCGGACAATATTCAACACAGTTACCACAAAATATACAAACTCCGAAATCAATACTATAATTAAGCAATTGTTTCTTTTTAATATCCTTTTCAAATCTCCAATCCACAAGGGGTAGATCTATTGGACATACACGAACACATACTTCACAAGCAATACATTTATCAAATTCAAAGTGTATTCGCCCGCGGAAACGCTCTGGTGTAATTGATTTTTCATAAGGGTAGTGAATCGTTACAGGTAAACGATTTGTGTGGGATAAGGTAATTACGAAACCTTGACCAATGTATCTTGCGGCACGTATTGTTTGTTGACCATAACTAATGAACCCAGTTATCATAGGGAACATATTCTAAATATCTATGAAAAAGGTATGTTTCTTTCTCTTGTTTGAGAGAACTTTTGCGTTGAAGATATTCTTACTGTTATTGTATTATCTTATTTATAGTGAAACTAGTTGGGAAGAAGTTGTTAATAAGAGATTGCCCAGAGAAATAGGTAAAAGAAATTTCCATCCAAGATTTAATAACTGATCCATTCTCATCCGGGGTAAAGTCCATCTTATTGTGATAGAAATGAAGAGAAATAAAAAAGCTTTAGTTAATGTAATAAGGATCCCCATTATCATTTCCAAAATTCCCACAATTTTATTCATTTGGAAAAATCCAAAAAAGGATATATAGGGAATAGAAAAATTCCATCCACCTAAGTAGAGAACAGTTACAAATAAAGAGGAAACTAATAAATTTAGGTAAGAAGCAAGATAAAATAAACCATATTTAATACCGGAATATTCGGTTTGATAACCCGCTACTAATTCTTCCTCTGCTTCTGGTAAATCAAAGGGTAATCTTTCACATTCTGCCAAAGAAGAAATTAGAAAAACTAGAAAACCTATAGGCTGACGCCAAAGATTCCATCCAAAAAAACCATATTTTGACTGTGCTTCAACTATATCAACCGTACTTGAACTGTTAGATAATCATAGTCGATGATAACATCACAGTCCCCACCGCTATTCCAAAACCGTACATGAAACCTTAGCTTCATACGGCTCCTCTATGATCAGAAAAAAGGATTATTTCTTTTCCATCTTATCCCCCGGCGTAGATAGAATTAGGTAAGATAAAATTGATTGGAAAGTCCTAAATTAGACCAAATCAATTCTGTCTGCTAAAATAATAAAAAAGCGCTTCCGAATTGATCTTATCCTTTATATAATAAAATGACAGTTTTTTCTTATTCAGTAATAACTTAATATTGTAATAAAACACTCGTTATAACAATTAATAAATGAAAAGAATTGGATATTAGTTCACGAAGAATTCCATTCTCTATGAATAGAGATAAAAGAAAGAATAAATAAGGATCTTTTTTTGTATTGCATTCCATATCTTTTGTTCTATTCTTCTTTCCCGGGGAAGGGGATACTTAAAAAGAAAAAAGAAATAAAGGGTTAATTCGTTCTTGATAGCTATTTCCTTAACAAGTGAATGGGAATATACTCTGGATCGGAATCCGAAGAAAGTACTACTTGATCATTTCCACCAATTTCAAGCCCTTATTATGATTCCTTTTAAGAAGAAGAATGTCTAATGATTTAGATTCTCTCATTACTAATCCTTTATGTACTTTAGTGTTCCTAATCCTTCACTAACTTTTTATGGATTTTTTTATATGGTTATAAGTTCCAGTAATAACTAAAAATATTCTAGTAATGGAATTCCATATCGTAAATCCTTTATTCTTGCCCGCTTCAAGATATGATGACTAATCAAACAATCTCAATCTTGGGGTAAAGAGTTTACACTGTTTATGTTTACTTCAACTTTTTCTTGTACGTAGGAAATGAGATTTTTGATTTTTACTACAAATTAATAAGTTGTTTTGTTTCACTCATATAGCTATCTAGTTTGACTTGCCGACCTGAATACAGAATAAGAAAAGGAAGATAAGTATTCAATGGATTTAAGAGGAAAATCTCCTTTTTTAACGAATCACACGTAGAGATATTGCTAGCACACAAAAAGTTAATGGTATTTCATAACTAATAGATTGAGCAGCTGCTCGTAGACCACCTGAAAAAGAATATTTATTATTTGAGCTATATCCTGCCATAAGAAGACCAATAGGAGCAATACTAGAAATGGCAATCCATAAAAAAACACCAATACTAAGATCAGCTAAAACAAAATGATATCCAAAAGGGATAACTAAAAAACTTAATAAAACAGATATGACTGCTATAGAGGGTCCAATGCTAAATAAAGGAATCTCTCCTCGGGATGGGAGGATATCCTCTTTAAAAATAAGCTTAGTTCCATCTGCTATAGCTTGAAGCAGTCCTAGGGGGCCGGCATATTCAGGACCAATACGTTGTTGTATCGATGCGGATATTTCTCTTTCTAACCACACAATTACAAGTACTTCTATTGTAATTCCCAGTAGGAGGGTCAAAATAGGTAGAATCCATATCAGTCCATAGACTTCTTTTAATAATTCCGATTTCGAAAAAGAATTGATAGTTTCTACCTCTACCCTATCTATTATCATTTCAACGATCAACTTCCCCCATAATGATATCTATACTACCTAATATCGTCATGATATCAGCCAATTTCATTTTTTTAACTAGCTGAGGAAGAATTTGTAAATTAATAAAACCGGGTGGACGTATTTTCCATCTCCAGGGGAAAAGACTGTCATCTCCTACCAGATAAATTCCTAATTCGCCTTTTGGAGCTTCTACTCTTACATAAAGCTCTTGCTTTGATAATTCAAAATTTGGAGAAGGTTTTTTACCAAGAAATCTATATTCAAAATCATTCCATTCCGAATTCTTTGCTTTCTTAAAGCGTTGGGCTTCTAAATTCTCATAAGATCCTCCAGGAATTTTTTCTATAGCCTGTTGAATAATTTTAACGGATTCCTTCATTTCACCAATTCGTACTAAATAGCGAGCTAATGAATCTCCTTCTTTTTGCCATTGGACTTTCCAATCGAATTGATTGTAAGACTCATAAGGATCAATTTTACGAAGATCCCATTGTATTCCAGAAGCTCGTAACATTGGTCCTGATAAGCCCCAATTTACAGCCTCTTCTCCGCTAATAAAACCTACCCCTTCAACTCGTTCTAAAAAAATGGGATTCTGTGTAATAAGTTGTTGATATTCAACAACTCCTCGTAAAAAATAATCACAGAAATCTAAACATTTCTCCGTCCATCCATAAGGTAGATCGGCAGCTACTCCGCCGATGCGAAAATAATTATGCATCATTCGCATACCTGTAGCAGCTTCAAATAGATCATATATCAATTCTCTCTCTCTAAAAATGTAGAAAAAAGGAGTCTGTGCGCCGAGATCCGCCATAAAAGGCCCAAGCCATAATAAGTGAGAAGCTATACGGCTCAATTCTAACATAATTACCCGAATATAGCTGGCTCTTTGAGGTATTTGAATATTCTCTAAGAATTCTGGTGCATTTACTGTTATTGCTTCTGTAAACATAGTAGCTAAATAATCCCACCGTGTTACATAAGGCAAATATTGTATAATAGTTCTGTTTTCGGCGATTTTTTCCATCCCTCTGTGTAAA